AAGTGGATTGGCCCACACTAGCACTTCCACGTAATAACTCTACTAAAGGCGATCCTATTACAGGAATAGCTTCAGGTACGCCTGTCACGATTTTTACTGCCCAATAACCAATTTGGTCCCGAGGTAAGGAATAACCAGTTACACCAAAAGATGCAGTCAATACAGCCAAAACCACACCCGTAACCCAAGTTAATTCGCGAGGTTTTTTAAATCCACCTGTGAGATACACACGAAATACGTGCAGGATCATCATGAGAACCATCATACTTGCTGACCATCGATGAACTGATCGGATTAACCAACCAAAGTTGGCCTCAGTCATGATGTATTGAACAGAGGAAAAAGCCTCTGTAACGGTTGGACGATAGTAAAAAGTCATAGCAAAACCCGTAGCTACTTGTACTAGAAAACAAGTAAGTGTGATCCCCCCTAAACAATAAAATATGTTGACATGAGGAGGAACATATTTACTAGTTATATCATCTGCAATCGCCTGAATCTCAAGACGTTCCTCAAACCAATCGTATACTTTATTGAGATAGGTAACCCAATGGAACTCCCCCTCTGAGAACCGTATATGAGAATTTCATCTCGTACGGCTCAAGCGGAAACACACAAATACTGATTTCAACGGATATATAATAGAAAATGAAAAACTTCATTAACCACTTGATTCGATTTGCCTCGAAGATACGAAGTAACAAAAATCCGGAATCTCTTCTTTGTGATGATAATGCCAAAAAATATCAAGTTGGCTCATCTGTCTTTCTTTATGTTGATCGTTACAGGCCTCTTGAATCTTCTCTTCCCTATTTTTTATTTGTTATTTGATTTATTGTTTTTTTTTTTTTTTTTTTTTGCGCGTACTGCGGATTTACTCTTGTTTTACTATTGATAGGAATTCTCTTGTTGAGACCCTATGAATCAATTGAAACCTCAGATTCATACTAGAACCACGATGATTTAGCCTCAAGCTAAACTCAAAGGTTCTCTGAGTAAGAACCTTTGATGATCACTTATTGAATGAATGGATGTAATGACTCAACAAAATCTAGAGAAAGAGTTATCCTTCGGTCAAAATAAATCTGAAGGAATAAAATTCGTTTGATTTAGGAAATACCTATTTGAATTTTTTTTGAGTCCGGTTGCGAGGTCTGAATAAATAGTAGGTATGAATCATAGTTCAAATATTTCTTTTCTTGATCTATTCTATATATTCCGTGCTCCAGATACTAGAATAAATATCCGACGAGGTAGAATCATCTTGATAGAGATAACAGGTCCATTCTATGTATTATCAATAGGATCAATTATAACAAGTCACACACTCATATTCCGGAAATACCGAAACAAAAAAATTCCACGGTCGAACTACCAGAATAGAATGGTCTAGAAATCCAAGTCTAAAGTAATTTTTTCTTTGATTGAAAGACTAGGACTTCATAGTTCTTATAAACCTAACTCATTGAAATTCCATCCAGTAAAACGGAAGAATTATAAATTTCCAAAATAATAGATAGGAATATCGCAAATAGAGCCATTGCGACCCCCATAAGTGGTGTAGTCCCCCATCCCGGAGCTACTTTACCATATTCCGAATTCAATGGTTTCAATAAATCCCCTACAGTAGTTCGTCTTGGCCCAGATCTAGAACTATCCTCAACGGTTTGTGTAGCCATAAATCCTATTTAATGATTGGTTGAGATCTGTTGACTTTGTATACTATTCCGTTGTAGTTGTAAATAAACGATCTTATCGTAGATCCATTGTGATCTTGAAATTATCTAAAAATGGAAACAGCAACCCTAGTCGCCATCTCCATATCCGGTTTACTTGTAAGCTTTACTGGGTACGCCTTATATACCGCTTTTGGGCAACCCTCTCAACAACTAAGAGATCCATTCGAAGAACACGGGGACTAGTTGAAGTAATGAGCCTCCCAATATGGGAGGCTCATTACTTCAATTAAATTATTTCGAAAGGTTATTTCATTTTTTTAGTCGGAACCTTAGGTGGTTCTCGAAAAAAGATAGCGAAAAAAATTATCCCTAAAGTCGAGACTAAAAGGAATGTATAAACCAATGCTTCCATGGATTCGATCGTGGTTTACAATTATAGCTTCCACACCTATTCATTTGGGATCATTTATCATATCATATAAAGAAAGAAAAAAAGTCAAAGAAAGGTGATTCAAGTCAAGATTTCTCTGATACCCAATGTCAAATAAAAAAAAAATAGAGGCGAAAGATACCACAACAATGTCGTATCAGACTACTTGTCTCCTTGTAGTTGGATCTCCAAGTTTTTGGAATGCTCCAAATTCCACTTGAGCATCCAAATCTGGATCAATACCAGCAAAAACATCTCTGAACAAGGTTCTAGCGCCATGCCAAATGTGTCCGAAAAAGAAGAGCAAAGCAAACGTAGCATGCCCAAAAGTGAACCAACCCCTTGGACTGCTACGAAAAACACCATCGGATTTCAAAGTAGCCCGATCTAATTCAAAAATTTCACCTAATTGGGCACGTCTAGCATATTTTTTCACAGTAGCAGGATCAGAATAACTTACTCCATTAAGTTCGCCACCATAGAACTCAACAGTAACACCTACTTGTTCAACACTATACTTTGATTCTGCCCTTCTAAAAGGAACATCAGCTCTCACAATTCCGTCTTCATCTACCAAAACTACCGGAAATGTTTCAAAAAAAGTAGGCATACGACGTACAAAAAGCTCGCGCCCTTCTTTATCTCTAAAGACGGGGTGTCCTAACCATCCAACAGCAATTCCATCCCCATTGTCCATTGAGCCTGCTCTGAATAATCCCCCCTTTGCCGGATTATTACCAATATAATCATAAAAAGCTAATTTTTCGGGAATTTTAGACCAAGCTTCCGATAAACTAAGATTTTCGGCTAGCCCGGCACTAACTCTTCGATATATTTCTTGCTGAAAGTATCCCTGATCCCACTGATAACGAGTAGGACCAAATAATTCGATTGGGGTAGTTGCTGAACCATACCACATAGTTCCAGCAACAACAAAAGCTGCAAAAAAAACAGCAGCGATACTACTGGAAAGTACAGTTTCAATATTGCCCATACGTAATCCTTTGTATAGACGTTGAGGCGGACGAACACTAAGATGGAATAGGCCTGCTAATATGCCCAATGTACCCGCTGCAATATGATGAGAGGCTATTCCTCCCGGAACAAAAGGATCAAAACCTTCCGCGCCCCACGCTGGATTTACAGATTGTACTTTTCCAGTTAGTCCATAAGGATCGGACACCCATATTCCAGGACCATACAAACCTGTTACATGAAATGCGCCAAAGCCAAAGCAAGCTACCCCTGAGAGAAATAAATGAATTCCAAAGATCTTGGGCAAATCCAAAGAAGGTTTTCCCGTACGTTCATCACAGAATATTTCTAGGTCCCAATATACCCAATGCCAGATAGCTGCCAAGAAGCACAAACCGGAAAACACTATGTGTGCCCCTGCCACACCTTCATAACTCCAAATACCCGGATTTGTTATAGTTCCTCCTGAAATACTCCAACCGCCCCACGAATTGGTTATTCCTAAACGAGTCATGAAGGGTATAACGAACATACCTTGTCTCCACATCGGATCAAGAACGGGATCAGAGGGATCAAAAACCGCTAATTCATATAAAGCCATCGAACCAGCCCAACCAGAAACTAGAGCTGTATGCATTATATGAACAGAAAGCAATCGACCGGGATCATTCAATACGACAGTATGAACACGATACCAAGGTAAACCCATGGAAATACCTCTTTATCAAAGAAAAATAGACACTATGCCACTTTATTTTATCGCATTGGAAAAGACTATATATATATACTAACCATGTACCTAACCTTTTCAGTAGATTCCGTATCGGAAAGGATTAATATTTATTCCATTCCATTGAAAATAACGTGAAAATAACGGAACAATTTTGTTCGTAAGAACAAAGAGAAGCAGATCTATTCTATACCCGATAAGTACCAATACGCAATGGGAGGATTGGTCCCATTTTTGGGGAACGAATGGATAGATACTTGTTTATCATTCGAACGATCGATTTCTTCGTTCAAATTTTTTCTTTATTCATTCTGTCTTACTCTATAAACTTTCCAATCTATGTATCAAATAGAATAAAGAGAAAAAAGGGATGAAGACAATAAACCATTGATTGTTACGTTTCCATATTAAAGTGAAGTATAGTACTAAATTTTTTTCTTTAATTTAATGCCCATTGGTGTTCCAAAAGTACCTTTTCGGAGTCCTGGAGAGGAAGATGCGGTTTGGGTTGACATATAGTGCGACTTGTCAGACATATTGGGTCATATGGGATTTACCCGTTCTCTCCCCTGATCGAGATATCCTCTGTTTCGCCCAAGAGATATTGTATTGAGTGAGGCATCAATCAATCATTCGGAGCGTGAAGTGCAATTAGATCAATTTATTTTATATTGGGGATCAATATTATCAATTTAGAAGAATTTATGGTTTACTTGGACTGATAAAATAAAGTATCCAGGCTCCGTTCAGAAAATACCAAATCGATAACAAATTGTTAATATAATATATGTATGATTACCACTTGTATCATAAATGATTCTTATACCTACTATTACTTTATACCTACTATTACTATAGTAGTGATAGTAGTGATCCCAAATTGCCGACCAACGGAATAGTATGATGAATACATCAAATAGTTTTGGGAAAGCAAGACAAAAAAAAAGGAAGTCATAACAAAAAAATGGTACTGAGACCATTTGTCCTATATGTGCAAATAGAATTCGGACAGATCTTTTCCCGGGGTAGACCATGAACCTAAAAGAATTGAAAGGACCCATTCAGGAACAAGACAATGACATCGTGATTTTAATATCGATGAAACAATACATCAATGATAGGTTAGTTTAATAAGTTCAGTAATCTCTTTTTTTTTTAGAGGGAAGGGAGCCTAAACTCATCTCGT